AATTGAACGTGTTCATTCATTTTGACTACTTTAGCATATTTTCTCATACTAATTTCTACTCTACCTTCCCGGAGTTCATTCTCCGGGTAACTCAATTTAAATTATTTTGTTGGATTCTTTCCAATCTACTTCCTTTATGATTTATGATTTCGTTCGAAATCATATAAAGACAATTCCTATTTAATATAGCTATTTGTGCAAGTATTTTACGGTTAAGAAGCAACTGTCTCTTGTACAGATCGTGTATTAATCTACTATAACTATAGGATACTCCCCTTTCGCGAATTACTGCGTTTATCCTAGTGATCCACAAACGACGAAAATCTCTCTTTTTCCTATCCCTATCCCGATGAGCTGAAACTAAAGCTCTTATTTTCTGTTGAGTAATAGTTCTAGTAAGCCTTGAATGAGCCGCTCGAAAGCTTGATGCAAATAAACGAATTTTTGTTCTACGTCTCCGAGCTATATATCCCCGTTTAATTCTGGTCATTGAATAAATGAAACTTTGACGAATAACTAATTGATTGCCTTTCTTTCAGTTATTCTTTTCCCCTTCCTAGTCTATTAATAACAAAACGGATTTTTCCAATGTATAAAATCAAAATTCCAATGGCTTTGGCTACTCTAACCTTCCCGACCACGATTTTTTATTTTTTTTAGGTATTTCACTGCGAAATAAGACAGAAATAAGAAATTGTATTTTCCTAGGTATCAAAAATATAGTAAATAAAAGAAATAAAAAAAGAAATAGTGGGTTCCTTCGTTTCTATGGTTACTTCTTAAACGGTGAGGTCTTCTCTATACACCGGAGCCTTTACTTTATACTTTAATTTAATATTTAATCAACTAAATATTTAATCAACTAATTGATGTTATTGGGAACTTGTATAGTTCACACGCTTTGGCTCTACCCATGAATTATCCAGTAATAGGTCTTTCACAATCAGATCTACCTATACAGTAACGGTATTTAATTAGGAAAGTTTGCTGGGTAGCTGACCCTCTTAGTCCGTTCTTGCCAGATTGGGGGCCTACCTAATCTTTATGTTTTATGCTTTTTAAATAAGATTTCCTCCGCTTAATGGATAACCATTTGTTACCAATGGAGAATTTCTTATCATCTTAAATTCAGTTGATTGGATTTACACCAACGGAAACCATAAACTTCATACACAATAGGGGGATATGGTAGAGTTTTTTTTTTTTGAATAATGGATGGAGTTCCTTTTTCCATCCTATCCCATTCACCGGTACTGATCATTGATACTGTAAAAGTCGTTTTCTTGCTTTTGTGCCAGCTCATGATCTAAACGAGTCGCACATACACCCTAGTACATGTTCCTCGACGCTGAGGGCACCCCCGAAGAGCGGGGGATTTTGTGACATTTCTGATTGGCTGTCTTGTATTTCTAATAAGTTGTTTAATAGTTGGCATGTTGAATCGTATACATAATATGATAGGTTGGTTTAGATTGATCCTAACCAAATGATGGTGAATTACTTCTATTTAATTGAATATTCAATTCGAAGATAAAATCGCAAATCACAACAGCTTTGCGTAATTTGTGTACATTTTATTTGCCTTTTTTCTTCCGTCAACCGCTACATAATCAACAATTCCATAATTTAGGGCTTCTGTTGCTGACATAAAAACATCTCTTTCCATATCTTCGGATATAACCCAGAAGGGTTTGCCCGTTTTTTTTTCATAAATCCTTGCGAGGATTCCACGCAGTTTCAGCATTTCTCCCGCTTCCACGACAAATTCGCCTACTTGTGCCATATAAAAACCACTAAAAGGTTCATGCATCATTACCCTGATGATATAACAAAATAAAAGCTTCTCCTATCTCGTATGATAAAGCAAAGAGAAAAGAAAGATAAAGACTAGAAAAAAGATAGAATTGAACAACCGTACAGGCATCTTTTGTGCATACGGCTCTACAAGAAAATTGACCCCTCTCCTTTCTATTGAAGAAAGAGAAAAATAGAATCTATCAGACTCAGATGGGTAAATAATCAAATTGCCATCCTTCCTTTCGGAGTAGTTCAAAAATACTATGATGGCTCCGTTGCTTTATATGTTTATTTTTTCTTTTTTTTGTCTGTGATTCAGCAATCCCAAAGTTTCTTTTTAATCCGATCAAATAAGGAAAAAATATTTTTTTTTCGTACTCTTTCATAACATAAATATTGTTAAGAACTCTCCGGCATGAAAACAAAAAAGTTTGTGACGCTGAACTGAACTCCCGATAGATAAGAGAAAATCGGAAGTACCCCTTATCTCATACTACTCTCTCGATACAGAATCTAATGTTTTGAAAAAAAAACAATACAAAAATTTCTCATATCGAATTCGAAGTGCCATGCTATTATTACTTAGTATTCATATGGCGAAGGCATAGTCTTCTTTTTTCTCTCAAATAAAAACCTCATTGGCGCCAAGCGCGAGGGAATGCTATACGTTTGTTAACTTCTCCTCCGACCAGGACAACAGATG